TTAAATTATTAATATAAAATTTATTAACTACGGTTTAATAAATTTTATTTAAATAATACATATATATATATAAATATATTAAATATTTAATTAATAAAAATAATATTAATTAATTAAATATTTAAATAATTAATATATATATATATACATTAATTTTTTGTTTAATTAAAATATATATTTATAATTTATTTTTATTTAATTTGAATTACAATTGATTTATAATTAAATTAATTTTTATAATAATATTACTAGAAAAAAAATAAGAGAAATATTAAAAATTTATTAATGTTTATTAAATATATAATATAAAAAAAAAAAAAAAAAAAATCTATGTAAAAAATAGTGCGAATAAATAAATTTTTTATATTTTTTATATTTTATTATAAATTTATTTTACATGTGAATTTTAGTATTAAATTTTAATTATTTAAATAATAATTAATTTAAATATGCAGTAATTAAAATTAAAAATTTAAGAAATTAAGATTTAGTAATATTTAAATTAATAACTAATTTTGTGCCAGCAGTTGCGGTTAAACAAAAGTTAAATTAAATTATTTCAGTATATAATAAATAATAAATAATTAAATTAAATATTAAATTATTAAGTGAAATTTTAATTTAATTAAAAATTAGAATAAAATTATGATTTAATAAATTTTATTATAAACTAGGATTAGATACCCTATTATTAAAAATTTAATTAAAAATACTAAAATAGTAAATAAAATATTATTGAAACTTAAATAATATGGCGGTATTTTAGTTCATTTAGAGGAATCTGTCTAATAATTGATAATCCACGAATAAATTTACTTAATTTATAATTTTGTATATCATTGTTAAAAAAATATTTTTTAATAAAAATAATATTTTAAAATTTAAAATAAAATTTAATTCAGATCAAGATGCAGATTATAATTAAGTTTAAGATGGATTACAATAAATATATTTAAGTGGAAAGAATTTTGTAAAATTTAATTGAAAATGGATTTAAATGTAATTTTAATTAGTTTATTAAAATGATTAAAAATTGGAATATGTACATATTGCCCGTCACTTTCATTTAAAAATTGAAATAAGTCGTAACAAAGTAGAGGTACTGGAAAGTGTTTCTAGAATGAACAAATTAGAGCTTGATTAAGTATTTCATTTACATTGAAAAGAAATTAAAATAATTAATTAATTTGAGGGGGAAAATTAATAAATTATAAATAATAAAAAAATTTTTAATATTGGGGGATATTGAAGTATTTTTTTAAAAAAAAATAATTTTATTTATAGTAAATTAGTATTGAGAAAGAAATTTGAAATAATTGAAAATAAATTAATAATAAAGTAATTTTTATTTAGTGTATCTTGTGTATCAGAGTTTATTAAAAAATATTTTTTTTTAAAAAAAATCTCGAATTTAAAAGAGTTAATTAATTATAAAAGTTAATGTAGAAAAATTATTTTTAATAATTAATTTGAAATGAAATGTTAATCGTTTTTAAATATATCTAGTTATTTTAGAAAAAAATTTAATTTTAAATTTAAAAAATTTTATTTTTAATTATAATTAAAAATAAAATTTTAAAATTAAATATATTAAGGGATAAGCTTTATTATAAAAAATTATAATTAATTAAAATAAAAATAAAAATTTTAAAATTTATATTGTTTAAAAATTTTAATTTATTATAAAAAATTTTATTTTTAATAAAATTTAATAAAAAATTTAATTTTATATAAAATAATAATAAAAATAAAAAAAAAATTAGTAATAATGATAAAATTAGTATATTATATTAAAAATATAATTTAATTAGTTAAAAATAAATTAAAGGAATTCGGCAAAATTTTATATTCACTTGTTTATCAAAAACATGTCTTTTAGGAAATAATTTAAAGTCTAATCTGCCCACTGATAAATATATTAAAGGGCTGCAGTATATTGACTGTACAAAGGTAGCATAATCATTAGTCTTTTAATTGAAGACTTGTATGAAAGATTTGATGAAATATAAACTGTCTCTAATGTAAATATAAAATTTAATTTTTTAGTTAAAAAGCTAAAATAAATTTAAAAGACGAGAAGACCCTATAGAGTTTTATATTAAAATTATTTAAGATTATATATATAAATAAATATTAAAAATAAAATTAATATTTTATTGGGGTGATAAAAAAATTAATATAACTTTTTTTCAAGTTGAAACATAAATAAGTGATTAATTGATCCATTTTTTATGATTAAAAGAAAAAATTACCTTAGGGATAACAGCGTAATATTTTTTTTTAGTACAAATAAGAAAAAAAGTTTGCGACCTCGATGTTGGATTAAGATAAAATTTAAATGCAAAAGTTTAAAATTTTGATCTGTTCGATCATTAAAATCTTACATGATCTGAGTTCAAACCGGTGTGAGCCAGGTTGGTTTCTATCTTTAATAAAAAAAAATATTTTAGTACGAAAGGATCAAATATTTTTAATAATTAAAATTCAGTGAATATTAATAATAATAATTACTATTTTGACAGATAAATGTGATGATTTTAGAAGTCATAAATATATAATTATATTATATAAATAGTATATGATAATAAAAGATTTATATAATATTTTTATTGGAATTTTAATTTTATTAATTGGGGTTTTAATTGGTGTTGCTTTTTTAACATTATTAGAGCGGAAAGTTTTAGGATATATTCAAATTCGTAAAGGTCCAAATAAAATAGGAATAATAGGAATTTTACAACCATTTTGTGATGCTATTAAATTATTTTCTAAAGAACAAGTTTATTTAAATTATTCAAATTATTATTCTTTTTATTTTTCTCCTGTTGTAAGATTTATATTATCTTTAATAATTTGAATATTAATTCCCTATATTTTTAATATAATTAATTTTAATTTAGGTTTATTATTTTTTTTAAGATGCACAAGAATTGGGGTTTATACTTTATTAATTGCTGGTTGGTCTTCTAATAGAAATTATTCTTTATTAGGGGGTTTACGTGCAGTAGCTCAAACAATTTCTTATGAAGTAAGATTATCTTTAATTTTAATATCTAGTATTATTTTAATTATAGATTTTAATATAATTAAATTTAGAGAATATCAATATTTAATTTGATTAATAATAATAATAATACCATTAAGAATATGTTTTTTGTCTTCATTAATAGCAGAAACTAATCGTACTCCTTTTGATTTTGCTGAAGGAGAGAGAGAATTAGTTTCTGGATTTAATATTGAATATAGAAGAGGTGGATTTGCTTTAATTTTTTTAGCTGAATATTCTAGAATTTTATTTATAAGATTATTATTTGTTATTATTTATATAGGAGGTTATGAGTTAAATTTAATATTTTACTTAAAATTAGTATTTTTATCTTTTTTTTTTATTTGAGTTCGGGGGACATTACCTCGTTATCGTTATGATAAATTAATGTATTTATGTTGAAAGAGTTATTTACCTTTATCTTTAAATTATTTATTATTTTTTATAGGATTAAAAATAATTTTAATATATAAAATAAATTTAGTATAAATTAATAGAATAAGTATTCTTTCTTAAGTTTTCAAAACAAATGCTTATACAAGCTCATTAATTAATAATTGAAAATTAATTTATCTCAAAATTTATTTAAAATTGGATTAATAATAAAATAAGAAAAATAAATTAATGTTAGGATTTGACCTGTAATAATATAAGGGTCTTCAACAGATCGAGCTCCAATTCAAGTTAATAAAATAATTGTTGTAATTAATAATCAAAATAAAATTTGATTTAAAGGATAAAATTGGATACCTTGAATTTTTTTATTAAAGGTAAAAGGTAAAATAATTAAAATTAAAATAGATATTACTAAAGCAATTACTCCTCCTAATTTATTAGGGATTGATCGGAGAATTGCGTAAGCAAATAAAAAATATCATTCTGGTTGAATATGAATTGGAGTAACTAAAGGATTAGCAGGAATAAAATTATCAGGATCTCCTAATAAATATGGATTAATAAGGGAAAGAAAAGTTAAAATTGAAATTAAAATAATAAATCCAATTAAATCCTTAAATGTAAAAAATGGATGGAAAGGAATTTTATCTAAGTTTCTATTAATTCCTAAAGGATTATTAGATCCTGTTTGATGAAGGAATAATAAATGAATTATAGTTAATATGAGAATAATAAAAGGGAATAGAAAATGAAAAGTGTAAAATCGAGTTAAAGTTGCATTATCAACTGCAAATCCTCCTCAAATTCAATTAACTAATATGGTTCCTAAATAAGGAATTGCAGATAATAAATTAGTAATTACTGTAGCTCCTCAGAAGGATATTTGTCCCCAAGGTAGTACATAACCTATAAAAGCTGTAGCTATTAATAAAAATAAAATAATAACTCCAATTATTCAAGTAAATTTTAAATTAAAAGATTCATAATAAATTCCTCGTCCAATATGAAAGTAAATACAAATAAAAAAAAATGATGCTCCATTAGCGTGTAAAGTTCGAATTAATCAGCCATAATTAACATTTCGGCAAATATAATTAACTCTAAAAAATGCTAAATCAATATTAGCTGTATAATATATAGTTAAAAATAATCCGGTTAAGATTTGAATTATTAAACATAAAGCTAATAAAGAACCAAAATTTCATCATGAAGAAATATTTGATGGTGAAGGAAGATCGATTAATGATCCATTGATAATTTTAATTACTGGGTGAGTTTTACGAATAGGTTTGAATAAATTTATCATTAGTTAAATGATCGTAATGGACCAAAAAAAATATTAGTAATTTTTACAATTGCAACTAAAGTAATAAATAAATAAATAATTAATATTATTATTATAAAATAATTTTGATTATTATATAATTTAGATAAGTTAAAATTATATTCATTATTGAAAAATAAATTTGAATTAAAAAAATTAATTATTTCATCATTAAATGAAAAATTTATTCAAATTAAATTATTTTTATATAAAATTCTAAAAATTATAATAAAAATAATATAAATATATGAAAATTTTTCAGTAAAATGAATTTTAAATAATTCATTTGAAGCTACTCTTGAAACATAAATAAATAAAACTAATAAACCTCCTAGGAAAATTAAAAAAAGAATATATGAAAATCAATAAGTATTAATTAATATTCCTGAAATTAAGCATGTGAAAAGAGTTTGAATTAAAATTAAAATTCCTATTGCAAGAGGATGATTAATAAAATATAATAAAATTGAAATTGAAATTAAAAAAATAGATAAAATTATTTTTAAAATATCAAAGAATAGTTTATAAAAATAATAATTTTGGAGATTATAGATAAAGAAAATCTTTTTCTTTGAAGTTTTTAAAGAAAAATTCTTATTTTTGATTTACAAGACCAAAGTTTTTTTTAAACTATAAAAACTTAAAACAAATGTTAAATATAAGATTAATTATTATTATTATATTTATATTTGGAAATATAATTTTTGTTTCTAAACATAAACATTTATTAATTGTATTAATAAGTTTAGAATTTATAGTATTAAGAATTTTTTTTTTAATATTATTATATTTAATGATAATTGATTATAGTTTATATATATTAATAGTATTTTTAGTTTTTTCTGTGTGTGAAGGAGCATTAGGTTTATCTATTTTAGTGTCTATAATTCGAACTCATGGGAATGATTATTTTCAAAGTTTTAATTTAATTTAATGATAAAATTATTATTTATAATATTTTTTATAATTCCTTTATGTTTTAAAAAAAATATATTTTGATTGGTCCAAATATTATTAATATTTATAATATTAATATTTATAAATTCTACTATTAGTATTATAAATTTTTGTAGTTTAAGATATATATTAGGGTATGATATAATTTCTTATGGTTTAATTTTATTAAGAATTTGAATTAGAAGATTAATAGTAATAGCAAGAGAAGCATTATATAAAAATAATTTTTATTCTAGTTTATTTTTATGTAATATTATTTTTTTAATATTAATATTATATTTAACTTTTAGAGTAATAAATTTATTTTTATTTTATCTATTTTTTGAAAGAAGATTAATCCCAACTTTAATGTTAATTATTGGTTGAGGATATCAACCTGAACGAATTCAAGCAGGGATATATTTATTGTTTTATACATTGTTTGCTTCTTTACCTTTATTATTAGGAATTTTTTATGTTTATAAAAATATAAATTATATAATAATTTATTTTTTAAAATTTTATGATTATAATTTAATAATTTTATATTTAAGATTAATTATTGCTTTTTTAGTAAAAATACCTATATATTTTGTTCATTTATGACTTCCTAAGGCTCATGTAGAAGCTTCAATTTCTGGATCTATAATTTTAGCGGCAATTATATTAAAGTTAGGAGGTTATGGACTTTTACGTATTATAATTATTTTACAAAAAATTAATTTAAAGATAAGATATATTTGAGTGGTAATTAGATTAATTGGGGGTTTTTACATTAGCTTAAAATGTTTTTGTCAAATTGATATAAAATCTTTAATTGCTTATTCATCTGTAGCTCATATAAGAATTGTAATTGGGGGAATTATAACAATAAATTATTGAGGTTATATAGGTTCTTATATTTTAATAATTGGTCATGGTTTATGTTCTTCTGGAATGTTTTGTTTATCTAATATAAATTATGAACGATTAAATAGTCGGAGATTATTTATTAATAAGGGGATGATAAATTTTATACCTTCAATAAGTTTATGATGATTTTTAATAATATCTTCTAATATAGCGGCCCCTCCTTCATTAAATTTAATAGGTGAAATTAGATTAATTAATAGACTAGTAAGATGATCTTGATTAAGAATAATTATATTAATGTGTATTTCATTTTTTAGAGCTGGTTATAGATTATATTTATATTCTTACACTCAACATGGAAAATATAATATAAGAGTTTATAGATTTTATACTGGTACTTCTCGAGAATATTTAGTTTTATTATTACATTGATTACCTTTAAATATTTTAATTCTAAAAATTGATTATAGAATAATTTGATTTTACTTAAATAATTTAAAATTAAAATATTGATTTGTGGAGTCAAATATATGAGAAATTTCATTTTAAGTTATTAATAAATTTTCTATTTGTTTTATTAGATTTTTTTTTTTGTTTTTTTTTATGTTAATTAATTTTTTTTCAATAATTTATTTTATTATAAATAATATAGTTATTTTTTTAGAATGGGAAATTATTTCTTTTAATTCATTTAATATTGTATTTTCTATTTTATTGGATTGAATATCTTTGTTGTTTATAATATTTGTATCTTTAATTTCTTCTTCAGTTATTTTTTATAGAAAAAGTTATATAAGATCAGAGTTAAATTTAAATCGATTTATTATTTTAGTTTTGTTATTTGTATTTTCTATAATTTTATTAATTATTAGACCTAATATAATTAGAATTTTTTTAGGTTGAGATGGTTTAGGGTTAGTTTCTTATTGTTTAGTAATTTATTATCAAAATATTAAATCTTATAATGCTGGTATATTAACTGCTTTATCAAATCGAGTAGGGGATATTATGATTTTAATGTTAGTTTCTTGAATATTAAATTATGGAAGATGAAATTATATTTTTTATTTAAATTTTATAAGAAATGATTTTTCTATAAAAGTTATTAGATTATTAGTAATTATTGCAGCTATGACAAAAAGAGCTCAAATTCCTTTTAGTTCTTGATTACCTGCTGCTATAGCAGCTCCAACTCCTGTTTCTGCTTTGGTTCATTCTTCTACTTTAGTAACTGCTGGGGTTTATTTATTAATTCGATTTAATAATTTATTAATTGAAATATATTTTTTAAAATTTTTATTATTACTTTCTGGTTTAACTATAATAATATCTGGTATTTGTGCAAATTATGAATTTGATTTAAAAAAAATTATTGCTTTATCTACATTAAGACAATTAGGTTTAATAATAAGAATTTTAAGAATAGGATTTTATGATTTGGCTTTTTTTCATTTATTAACTCATGCAATATTTAAAGCTTTATTATTTATATGTGCTGGATTAATTATTCATATAATAAATAATAATCAAGATATTCGTATAATAGGAGGAATTAGACTTTATATTCCATTAACTTCTTTATGTATAAATATTTCTAATTTAGCTTTATGCGGAATTCCTTTTTTAGCTGGATTTTATTCTAAGGATATAATTTTAGAAATAGTAAGAATAAGAAATTTAAATTTATTAATTTTTTATTTATATTATTTTTCTACAGGGTTGACAATGTTTTATACTATTCGTTTACTTATATATTTAATAATTAATGATTATAATTTATTATCTACTTATAATTTATATGATGAAGATTATATTATGTTAAAAAGTATATTTATTTTATTATTTATAAGATTAATTTCTGGGAGATTTTTAAGTTGATTAATTTTTTATTATCCTTATATAATTTATTTACCAATTTCTTTAAAAATAATAGTAATTTATGTTAGTTTTATCGGAATATTAATAGGATGATTAATTAGTAATATAAATATTTATTCTTTAAATAAATATTTAATATTTTATAATTTAAGAAGATTTATAACGTTAATATGATTTTTACCTAATTTATCAACTTATGGTTTAAATTATTATTTTTTAAAATTTGGTCAAATTTTAAGAAAAAATATTGATATAGGATGAAGAGAAATATATAGAGGGCAAGGTATATATAAAATTATTAAAATTTATTCTTTAATTAATATAATTTATCAAATAAATAATTTTAAAATTTATTTATTTAGATTTATTTTATGAATAATAATTTTTATTATTTTAATTATAATTTATTTAAATAGCTTAATAAGAGTATAATATTGAAGATATTAGGGTGATTTTTTAATCTTTAAATATTTATAAAAAAAAAAGGTTTTTTATTTTTACAATGAAAATGTAAAGTTTTATTTAAACTATATAAATATACATATTATATACATATTACATATTATATACATATTACATATATATATATATATATATATATATATATATATATTAAAAAGAAATATTAATGATTTTATTCACTAAAAATTAAGTTAGCAGCTTAATTATTATATATTTCTTAATTGGAATTTATAATTCAATTTTATCATTAACAGTGATATACCTCTTTTTGGTTTCAATTAATAAATAAGGAGTTATAAACTCTATCTTTTAAGTCGAAATTAAATGCAAATTGCTTCTTATTTAAGATAAATTGAAATTCAATATTATTTGAATGCAAATCAAATGTTTTAAATAAACTATAATCCTTAATTTGTTCAATTAAGTATATTTTGATTTCATTCATGATAAAGTCCTAATAATAAAATAATAATAAAAAAAAAATTAATTTTAAATCAAGTAATAAAATTAACTCTAAAAAAAGTAGGAATTATAGGGAAAATTAATGCAATTTCTACATCAAAAATTAAAAAAATTACTGTGATTAAAAAGAAATGTAAAGAAAATGGAATACGAGATAATGATTTAGGGTCAAATCCACATTCAAAAGGTGAACATTTTTCTCGATCAAGAAAAGATTTTTTTGAAATAATAAATGAAATTATTATAAAAATATTAGAAATAATAATTATAATTAAGGATATTGTTATTATTAAAATAATTATTTATATTAAAAAAAATTAAACTTTTTGATTGGAAGTCAAATATACTAAATATATTATATAAATAGTTAATTTCCTCATCAATAGATTGAAATATAAAGGAATAATCATACTACATCAACAAAATGTCAATATCATGCAGCTGCTTCAAATCCAAAATGATGAGAGTTAGAAAAATGATTATTTAAATGTCGAAAAAAACATGTTAATAAAAAAATAGTTCCAATAATAACATGAAGTCCATGGAATCCTGTAGCTATAAAAAATGTTGATCCGTAAATTCTATCAGCAATTGAAAAAGGGGCTTCAATATATTCATAAGCTTGAAGAATTGTGAAATAAATACCTAATAACACAGTAATTAATAAACTTTGTAAAGTTTGGGTAAAATTATTTTCTATTAAAGCATGATGAGCTCATGTAACTGTGATACCTGAAGTAATTAAAATAATTGTATTAAGTAGAGGAATTTGAAATGGATTAAAGGGTGTAATTCTTATAGGTGGTCATATAGATCCAATTTCAATATTAGGGGAAAGACTTCTATGAAAAAATGCTCAAAAAAATGAAACGAAAAAAAAAATTTCTGACACAATAAATAAAATTATTCCTCATCGTAATCCTTTAGTAACTAAAATTGTATGTTTTCCTTGAAATGTTCCTTCTCGGCAAATATCTCGTCATCATTGATATATAGTTAATAAAACAATGATATATCCTAAAATAAGTAGATTTAAATTAAAATTATGAAATCATTTTACTAAACCAGTGACTAAAGTTATTACTCCAATAGCTCCAGTTAATGGTCAAGGTCTATAATCTACTAAATGATATGGGTGATTGTGATTAGATGTCATTTATTAATTAACTTCACTAGAATAAAGAGTACTTAAAATAGTAATAACGTAGGATTGAATAATTGCTACGGCAGATTCTAAAATTAATAAAAGAATTTGAATAATAATTAAAATAATTAGTAAATAATTAGGTATATTTGTTCCTGTATTACTTAATAAAGTTAATAATAAATGACCAGCAATTATATTAGCTGTAAGACGTACAGCTAAAGTTCCAGGACGAATAATATTTCTAATTGTTTCAATTAATACTATAAAAGGTATTAAAATAGTGGGAGTTCCTTGAGGGATTATATGAATAAATATATGTTGTGTATTATTAATTCATCCATAAATTATAAATCTTAATCATAAAGTTAATGCTAAAGATAAGGAAATATTTAAATGACTAGTTCTAGTAAAAATATATGGGAATAATCCTAAAAAATTATTAAATAGAATAAAAAAAAATAATGAAATAAAAATAAAAGTTGATCCATTATATCTATTAGGTCCTAAAAGAGTTTTAAATTCTTCATGTAATTTAGATGAAATAAAATTTCAAAAAATAAAATGACGATTTGGAATTAATCAAAAAGAATATGGAATAAATAATAAACCAATAAAAGTTCTTATTCAATTAATTGATAAATTAAAAATATTAGTAGAAGGATCAAAAATTGAAAATAAATTATTTATCATTTTCAATAAAAATTATTTTTTAGTAATTTTTTATTGTTATTATTAATATAATTAATATTTTTATAATTAAAAATAAAATAATTTATAATATTAAAAATAATAAAAATTCTAATAAAAAAAATTAATGAAAAAATTCAATTAATAGGTATTATTTGAGGAATAAAAGAATATTACTAAAGTAATAATTTAAATTTGACATATTTATGTTATAAATTAACTAATTCTTTTATTTTTTTTCATTAGAAGTAATTGCTAATTTACTATTAAATGGTTTAAGAGACCAGTACTTGCTTTCAGTCATCTAATGATGAATAATTATTAATTCAATTAATAAAATTTTTAATTGAGATTCTTTCAATTACAATAGGTATAAAACTATGATTTGCCCCACAAATTTCAGAGCATTGTCCAAAAAATAAACCGGGTCGGTTAATAAAAAATCTTGTTTGATTTAATCGACCAGGATTAGCATCAACTTTTACCCCTAAGGAAGGAATAGTTCATGAATGGATAACATCAGTAGCTGTAATTAAAATACGAATTTGATTATTTATAGGTAAAATAATTCGGTTATCAACATCTAATAAACGAAAATTATTTAAATTATTAGTTGATTGAATTATATATGAATCAAATTCAACATTATTAAAATCTGAATATTCATATCTTCAGTATCATTGATGACCAATTGATTTTAAGGTAATTAAAGGATTATTAAGTTCATCTAATAAATATAAAAGTCGTAAAGAAGGTAAAGCAATAAAAATAAGAGTAATTGCAGGTAAAATAGTTCAAATTAATTCAATTATTTGTTCTTCTAATAAAAATCGATTAATATATTTATTAAAAAATAAACTGATTATTAAATATGAAACTAAAATTGTAATTATAATTAAAATAATTAAAGTATGATCATGAAAAAAAATAATTTGTTCTATTAATGGGGAAGCTCTATTTTGATAATTAAGATTAGATCATGTTGCCATATTCTAAAAAAAGGATAATCCTTTATAAATGGGGTTTAAATCCATTACATATAGTCTGCCATATTAGAAGTTACTTAAAATAGGTAATTCATTATAAGAATGTTCAGCTGGGGGTAAATTTTGATATCATTCGATAGATGAAGATATATTTAAGGAAAAAAGAATTAAACGTTGATTAATTATAGATTCTCATACAATAAGTATTATTATAATTATTGAAAAAAGAGAAATATAAGAACCAAATGAGGAAATAATATTTCATGAAATAAAACTATCAGGATAATCTGAATAACGTCGAGGTATTCCAGCTAAACCTAAAAAATGTTGAGGGAAAAAAGTTAAATTAACTCCAATAAATATTGAAATAAATTGAATTTTTAATAAGTAAGGATTTATAGATAATCCTGTAAATAAAGGATATCAATGAATAAATCCTCCAAAAATAGCAAATACAGCTCCCATAGATAAAACATAATGGAAATGAGCTACAACATAATAAGTATCATGAAGAGTAATATCAATTGAAGAATTAGCTAAAACAACTCCTGTTAAACCTCCTACTGTAAATAAAAAAATAAATCCTAATCTTCATAATATTGATGGGCTATAATTAATTTGAGTTCCATGAAGTGTAGCTAATCAACTAAAAATTTTAATTCCTGTTGGAACAGCAATAATTATAGTAGCTGATGTAAAATAAGCTCGTGTATCAATATCTATACCTACTGTAAATATATGATGAGCTCAAACAATAAATCCAAGAAGACCAATTGCTATTATAGCATAAATTATTCCTAAATATCCAAAAGTTTCTTTTTTACCTCTTTCTTGAGAAATTATATGGGAAATTATACCAAAACCTGGTAAAATTAAAATATAAACTTCTGGATGCCCAAAAAATCAAAATAAATGTTGATAAAGAATTGGATCACCACCTCCAGCAGGATCAAAAAATGAAGTATTTAAATTACGATCTGTAAGAAGTATAGTGATAGCTCCAGCTAATACGGGTAAAGATAATAATAGTAGAAGAGCTGTAATACCAACAGATCAAACAAATAATGGTATTTGATCAAAAGATATATTATTAACTCGTATATTAATAATAGTTGTAATAAAATTAATTGCTCCTAAAATTGAGGAAATACCAGCTAAATGTAATGAAAAAATAGCTAAATCAACGGAAGATCCTGCATGAGCAATATTAGATGAAAGTGGGGGATAAACTGTTCATCCTGTTCCTGCTCCATTTTCAACAACTCTTCTTGAAATTAATAAGATTAATGATGGAGGTAAAAGTCAAAATCTTATATTATTTATTCGGGGGAAAGCTATATCAGGGGCTCCTAATATAAGTGGCACTAATCAATTTCCAAATCCTCCAATTATAATAGGTATTACTATAAAAAAAATTATAATAAAAGCATGAGCAGTTACAATAGTATTATAAATTTGATCATCTCCAATTAATGAGCCTGGATTTCCTAATTCAGTTCGAATTAATAAACTTAAAGAAGTACCTACTATTCCTGCTCAAATTCCAAAAATAAAATATAAAGTTCCAATATCCTTATGATTTGTAGAAAAAAGTCATTTTCGCTAAATAAAATGGCTGAGTTATAAGCGATAAATTGTAAATTTATTAACGAGAAATAATCTCTTTTATTATATAGTCTTATATTCAATAATGATTTAAAATTGCAAATTTTAAGGTGTAAATATACTAAGGCTTAAAGAAATTTCTTTATAAATAATTTTGAAGATTATTAGTTTATAATTAACTTAAAACCTTAAAAAAAAAAAGTTCTAATAATTATACCTGTTAAAGAAATAAAATTAAAAGAATAAATTAAAATTAAAAAATTATTTTTAATATAAATTTTAAATCATTTTAATTTTAAGGAAAAAAATAATAAAGAAGAATAAATAATTCGAATATAAACAAATAATAAAATTAAACTTGATATAATAAAAATAAAAGAAATAATAAAAAAATTATTATTTAATAAATAATTAATGACAATTCACTTAGGAAAAAATCCTAAAAAAGGGGGTAATCCTCCTAAAGAAAGAAAATTAATTATAATTGAAATTTTAATTAAAAAATTTATATTAAAAAAAAATAATTGATTAATAAAAAAAGTATTAATAATATAAAATAAAAAACATATAATAAATGTAAAAATTGAATAAAAAATAAAATAAATTATTCAGAGATTTTCACTAATAATAATAGAAGAAATTATTCAACCTAAATTATTAATTGAAGAGAAAGCTATTAATTTACGTAAGGAAGTTTGATTAAATCTTCCAATAGCTCCAATTAAAACATTAAAAATTATAATAAAATATAAAAAATTTAAATTAAAATAATAAGATAATAAAATTATAGGGGTAATTTTTTGTCATGTTATTAAAATAAAACAATTAAATCAGGAAAGACCTTCTATTACATTAGGAAATCAAAAATGAAATGGGGTTGAACCTATTTTTATTAATAAGGAAGAATTAATAATAATAGAAAAAAAATTATTGAATAAAAAATTTTTTATTAAAAATAATCTTAATAAAATTGAAAATAGAAAATTAATTGAGGCAATTGATTGGGTAATAAAATATTTTAATGAAGCTTCTGAATTTAAAAGATTATTGGGGGTAGAAATAAGGGGGATAAATCTTAATAAATTAATTTCTAATCCAATTCAGCATCCTAATCATGAATTAGCAGAAATAGAAATTAATGTTCTAAAAAATAAAATAAATAAAAAAAATATTTTATTAGAATTAGATAATAAAAGAATAAAAAATAAGAATTGAAATATTCTAAAATGAAATTTATTCATATTATATAATTATATTTTAGTGTAAGATGCACAATAATTTTTGAAGTTATTAGATATAGTTTAATTCTATAAAATATAATAAAGGTAATAAAATTACATAATTTATCCTATCAGAATAATCCTTTAATCAGGCACTTTATTAATTTTAAAAAAAAGGATTTCCTTTATATTTGAGGTATGAACCCAAAAGCTTTATTTAGCTTATTTTTAA